CTTATTCCATCTCAAACTCGGATTAAGAAGAGTGCCCTTGAACTACGGATCAATCATAATAAACAATACAAGAAAATAAATGGATTCTCCTGCGGAAAAAAGGCAAAAAAGAAAGGGGGCCGGGAAGAGGAGATTAAGGATAGTCACTCCACTCCATAGATAGTGAACACAGATTCTTGTTTAATTTTGAATTCCTTTCGGGTCGAAAACGCGGGCTGCTGGTGGGGCTGTGCCCATTCTCCCTCCTCTTCCGCTTTACAACCGGAATAAGGAACCTTAGAATTCACCCTACCTGTCGATGAAAAAATGGGATTTGAGAGGCTAGCGGATCAGAAATTTTTTTATGGAATGTCCTACTATTGCCCGAGCTTTCCGATCAACCAATCCCCTATTTCAGGGACATCTCCTTGTTAGGTAGGGCCAGGGATCACTAATTAGTCGAATGAGCCCATCCCTCTGGCCTATCATTTATTGGTCGATCCGGCTGGCGGCTCCTGCATCCCCATGGGGGCCCTTTCATACAAGTTTGTTGCTAGGAGTCCCTCTAGTCGAATCAATAATCAATATAAGTTTACTGACCTGGCTCTTCAATCGACGATCTACTGCTCCCTCTTAGTTGCAGATGCCCATGCTTTGATTCGAAAGCCCTAGCCTGTGATGAATCCCCAGTAAGATCGGAGTATTGAATTTATCCTCCCTTCAGTCCTGTTTGAACCCGTCCCAGCAACGACCACCTTCCTACTGCAAGGTGAGGCTCTGCCCTTCCCCTAGAATCCACTCCGGGTCACGGAGCTCTCAACTGAGTTGTTTAGGTTCTGGAATTCCATCTCTGGTTGGGGGTTTCGGTTCGAAGGTTATAAAACGTGGTGCGGGTTCATCTCTCTCGACCAGTTCCGGTTCAAGGGAAGGGTGCTCGAGGGGACCAGACTTTAGATCTCTTTCTTCTCTATGGCGGGAGGTTTATTTCGTATCAAGAGTTTGTTGGGGAGGCCAGGGAAGACGGATTGGATAGAGAGGCGATGCCTATGCCTCTTCTTTATTGATAGGATTTCCATCATTTGCAGTCTCCGGCGAAGGAGACAAGGGCTAGGCACCGAACATGTTCTCGGTGTCTCCATCCGTCATTAGTAATCTCGACCCGCTTTTCCTATTCACTAGCACACTGCGCGCTACAGCAAGCAGCCCCTTTACTAGTAAGGGGCTAGCGCGCAACGGCTGAAAAGCCAGCAACTTGTTAGGAGTAGGTTTTGGCTTGCCCCTTTCTTATTATTAGTAAGATAGGTTTGTAACCCTATACAAGGGGCTGCTTGCTGCTCGCCCCTATCTCTAAAGGGGCTTATGCACTCCACTCGTTACCACTAAACGACGAAGCCAGGAGCGGAAGGAGGGACTTGAACCCTCAACCTCAGCCTTGGCAAGGCTATGCTCTACCATTAAGCTATTTCCGCCAGCTACGTTAGTGGCGAAGCACTACTGAGCAATTCACGCATCACTTGATACGGACGACTTCTGTTTTTCCGCCGGCCTCCCACTCTTGACTTCCGATCGGGCTACGAGCATGAGTAGGTAGGCGGCTAGGGGGGTTTGGGCTGGGAAGGAAGGCCCCCCTTTTTTTCTTCGCGCCAGATGAGATGATGATTAGTGGGTCAGTGTGTGCTCTTGATCACAATCATTAAATTAAAGGGAAGGGGCTGCCCTTTCAATCAATCTCCGGCCGCTCAGTGCTGCTATTGGTGCGAGTTGTAAGGAGTCTTGGTCTCGAGCCGAGCTGGGGCGTGATTTAATTCTCGTAACGGGAGTGAGTGCGCCGCAAGACCAGACAAGTGACTCCCTCGCCTCGCAGCGGCGACATCTGTCTTTTAAGTTAAGTCATTTCCTAAGATGGCTCCTCTTATTCTACGATAATCCAAGCAGCAGCTCCACGAGTCCGCTCGGAACCAGTCGATTCCTGAGCCTCTCCCCTCTCGGTTGGCGTTTGCCAGCCACTAGAGCAAGTAAGAGAACCTACAGTGAATGCACTTAAAGAACCGCAGATTTTGACCGGATTGTACACCTTTGTGTCTGGCTATGTATATGAATGTGCATAAAGAAGGGACGGGGCATCTCTCTCCCTTTTTTTTTTATTTTTTTTGGGGGGGGGGAGAGGGAATAAGATGCAGCGGCACCTCACGAACTTCTTACTGGGGCAGCACCATCCTGTAGGCGCGAGTGTTTAGATGCACGTGTTTTGCCTGCGCAGTTAAGAGAAAAATTGTCCCCAAGGTAGTTTACTTGCTTACTTGTTAGAGTAAGTCAACCCCTTGTGTCTTTCTTGGATATGCTCAGTCCGGGTATAGATGCTATGCCGTGAAATCCAAGAGACTCGATGTATCCTTAGCGCTTCACACTAAGCAAGTAAACTGCCTTCAAGAATATTTTTTCGAAGAAAAAGTTTATATTCAGCCTCCTCCAACTCCAGGCTTCTCTTCTCCTAGGCTTGGTATGGTATGCAAGCTCAAGAAAGCGATTTACGTTACGGCCCCCGACAAGCTAAAGCAGGCACCAAGAGCTAAGAACCAGCCCCTTACTCTTTAAAGTAAGCAAGTAAACTACCTTTTGGAAGAAAATATGATGCGAGGACCCGATCCACCAACTATCTGAAATGTTGGCAAACAGGGCCATAGTAGTGACCAACACTACCTTTTCCTGATCATCATGGCTTTTCCCCTTTCCCTTCTTTTATGGGAACTAAAAACTCAAGTGACCTTTCTTCTTGCAGGACCACTCTATGTTTTTCAGGTCCTTCTGCACTCACTTTGTGCTTTTTCTTCTTTTTAAACATATTCTTTTGCGCAGCATTAGTCTTTTCAGACTGCTGTTCAAATCTCTTTTCAGCTTCTGCCTAAAGAAAATGGTCAGATCAATCATAGTTAAAGGAGGAGTTTCGCGGGAGAGAGTGGTTGTCAAAGACTCAAACGACTTCAGCAGACTTCCCGGTCACTGATCACGATCAGTCATTTTGACTCTCACTGCTACAAATTCTTTTTAAATCTTCTCCATCTTGTCTAAGTGCTGAGACACGCTCGTCCCCTCTTGCATCTTGCTTGGAAAAAACCGTTGCCGAAGAAACTTCATGTTTACCATTGTCACTGACTCATACATTCTCTGTGGAGTCTCCCAGATTTCTCATGCAGACTCAATGTCTCCCACTGAAACTAGTACCTTATCCTTGACCACCATTAGCACAGCTTCGAAGAATAACTTTTTTTTACTGTCTACAACTATGGATGCTGTTCATATGCTTTCTTTTGTTGTTTGGCTATAACAACATCAACTTGATTGAAGAAGCCATTAGCGCCAGATCCGCGGGCTTCTCTTTTCTCAAGAATGAAAAAAAAAGATCCTGTTCTTTGAGAAGCAACTGCATTCTCATCTTCCAAACATCTACGTTTAGAGGTTCCATTTTGCGATGCTTGACAATCGTATGCGTTAATGGAGTAATCATATCAGCAACCATAGATCCAGAAGATTGTATCGCTACCATATCCGCACAAGCTGGGCTCTCATACCAGATGATAACAATCTTTAGCTGAAAGAAAGACAAAATTTCTAGGAATGTGCAGAGCTGAGACCTGCTATTGTTGAGTGGCAGCAAATGAGAAAGACATATAGTTTGCTTCGAAAAACTTTTATATAAAATATATAAAATATAAATAAGTATAAGTAAAGTTTAAAATATGAAAATAGAAAACTCTTTAAGATCACTCCACTCTCTCTAGACAACGGATTTCTTCGACGTGTGCGTATCCTACTCTCATCTCAAAACCCAGCCTCAGAAAAACAGCAGGCTTTCTCTTCATTTGTTTGTGCCCTTTGATTGAGTCCTTTTAAAAGACCCAACAGATCCCCCCAAGGAGCATGTCTAACTACCTGCATCCACAAGACACTGAATTAGCCTAGAGATGGGTGCATCTTTTTGCTATCTCTCACGACCTTTCGGTCCCCTCACTGGAAAATTGGAAGGTCACAAACCGCCCTCTACAGTTGCAAATGTGAAACGGTGGACCCGTGACTATGAAAAATGACTGCTCAATCGAGATTTGAGTCGCCTTGGAGTAAAGCCACATACTCAACAACGTCTCTGTCTGAACTGTGGAATCCCTAAATCGAAACATACTAGAATAACTTCAAACACTGGATCCGCAGATCTACGTGTATTCAAAAATTCTGGTCTTCTTCAATTTCAATCAGGTTCTCAAACCAATCAGGGAACTTCCTTCCAAAGACCAAACCATTAAATCCCACACTATAAAATTTCTGGCGGAACCTTCCGCAGAAAAACCACGCTGAATTTTTTCGATATTTTAAAACTTTTTGTTTCAAAGCGGCGAAACCTCGAGATACTTTTCACTTGTGCGAGTCTGAGACCTTACTTCTGCGACTACTCGACTTTTGTGAGTTCTTATCCCGACAAAATCTCCTTAACTTAAAGTCTCCTCTATCTCAGAGTCTATTCTAAAAAAAAAATTTTTTTTTATATTATATTTAGATTTTTTGTTTTTATTAGAAGAGAGAAAGGGTACGCTCTCTAGAAGATTTGCTCGGGGCTGTTCACTTTCACTTGGTCGCCTGGTATCTTGAAACCTCTTTGCTTTCGGGGGCAGGAGTGGAAACGTCTGAGAGAGCGCTTCGCGAAAGAATCGTGTGGCGCGGTGAAAGGTTTCCCGTTGGGGTTTCTGGCCCCCCTGGTCTTCACCTAATTGTGGAAGAGGGGAGGTGAGTTGAGCATCCACTCTCTCTCGCGCCTTTCTTTCAGCTTGTTCCTGTTCGTCTATTCGGGACGGGCAGGCAGCCCACATACATGAAGAGAAGAAGAAAAAAGGGGGGGTTACTTGCTTAGTGCTTGCGCTAAGCAAGGCGGTCGAAGAAGGCCACAAGTAGAAGCAACCGATGCTTTGGTCATTCAGTTGACTCCTTGCTGCCAGTCCGTGCTTGCTGTCATGCTGGCAAAAGCAGGGGTTTCGGCCGGTTTTACCTACTATTGGATTTGAACCAATGACTCTCGCCGTATGAAAGCGATACTCTAACCGCTGAGTCAAGTAGGTCAAGCTGAGTCAAGTCAGAGAAAATAGACCCATATAAGAGAAAGCCGCGCAACCTGAATTCCCCTTACTATACAGGAGGGCGGAGCGCTAAGAAAGAGAAAGCGTTATCACTATACGAAATGAAGCAGCGGCTAGCACGCTAAGATCAACCACTTGGAGAACGCGAAGCCTTTTTTTCTCGGTCGTCCTTCTCTAGGTACAAAAAGGAATTTACGGGATATCTCCAAAATTCGATGTACTTCTTCAAGTGTGGGACACATCTCATGTTTGCCGAATCTAAAAACCATCGTCTTTGCATCCCAACACTTCACTGCGGCTATGATCGGATCCCAGTGTTGGTTCACTTTTTATCCTCCACCAAATCTTCTGAGCTCCTGTTCTCAATGATGTTAAGCAGCTCTTGATCGCAGCAATCATGCCTTCGAAGGTACGCTTTTTTCATTCAACTGTGCTTGAAAGAGAGAGGATATGATATAAGGTAAGCCCCAATTCCACTGAAAGATTCAATTCAGTCAGCTTGGCTTTTTCTCTAGTTTGCCTTTTTGTCTACCTTCTTTAGTCAATGTCGCATTTCGAGTGCTTGGTTAGATCTCCTAATGGAGAAGATGCGGTGAATCAATCAGTATTAGCTAAGGAAAGCATTCGGGAAGAGAGGAAATCTGTCTTTATAGGAAATTTATCTTTATAGGGAATCTGTGCCCTTTGTTTGGGTCTGAAAGTGCAAGACTAGCTGGACCCGGACTGACTAATCGCTAAGAGCTCGCCCCGAGTGCTAAGTACGGCATTCAGTAAGAAGTAAGCCAAGTTCAGTGATCCTCGAGAATAAACTATCAGGCGGAGGAAAGAACTGATGACTCACATCCCACAACACAAGAAGGATGGAAAGTCGTGGAATTGATCGAAGTTAGCCAAGTTCTCTTAGCCGTTACGTTAGGGTGACTCGAGAAAGCTTGAAAGAATAAGATACGTAGAGCGTGAACCAAGGTTCATAGGCGGATCAAAGTCGAATCTTGCAGATCCTAGTTCGCTTTCTAATCGCTTTCGGGACCAGTCTTCAATGGCATGAAGCTTTAGTGGCATAGAATTGGCTGCCTGATCGGACAGATGAAAGGAGAACTATCTGGTGAGGCATCTGGATTTGATTCGGGTCGGTTAAAGCTTGAAAGGGAGTTCGTGGCCTACTAGGAGTTCTGTTTTCTGAGGACTCATAGAACACCTTATTAATCTTAATTCAACTGTCCTTTCAAGCAAGAGTTGTCTTAGATCAATGAATGAGAAGGAAGAGAGTGAATAGGGCACAGGAAATGAAGTCATCCAGGTTCGGAGCGGGAAGCATGCATTCAGGCTGTGAGGGAAAGTGATTCTCTTAGCTTTAGTCAGCTTGGCTTGAATAAAGCTTTGGTTTCAGGAAAGTAGGGAGTCAGAGCTTTCCGTCATTCAGCAGTGGAATAGTTCCATGGTATTGATCATCCAACCATTGATTGGAATTTCTATCGTGATAAACCGTGATTTGAGCCTATCTATAGCTATAACAGTGTGATTCTATAAGCTAAGCAGATGAGGAGATTCAACAAAGAACCTAACCGTCCTCTCTGATTGACTTCATCAGGAGATCCCTATGGTCTGGTTCACCTTCCCTCTTTCCTTGAAACCGTCGGATCGATATGGTTCATTCCTGGGCTATGCTCTTTCAACAATTGACAGAAGAGGGGGACGGACAAGGATGATCAGACTGTTTGGTTCGGTTCGTCAGAGGTATGGGCATAGAGAATCCGACTATGGAGAGGGAAGTGATTCTCATCTCAATCCATAGAGACAGAGCATTCTCGTATGGGGAAAGAGTATGAACGAAAAAATTGCTTGTAGAGATGAATCACATTCCTTTCTGAAATACTATAATATATGTGAGTCGTCTATCTTCACAGCTGGAAATGCGCTCCGAAGGGAATAGCTTTCTCCATTGAATCAGTCTAATGTGGAAATGGAAAGATGTGAAATTCATTCATCAATCTTGTGTTCTTCTGTGTAGCGTACGGTGTCTCGTGCCAAGTGAAAGGAAAGCTGAGCTTGCTCCAAACCATGAGATCCAAGAGAGTGCCCGGTCATCATCATTCCACTCCTTTCTTGGTCTACTTCGGTTACAACTTGATCTACGGTGCGATCAGACCAAGTGCGAGATTGGATCGAGAAAGCAGGAAGGTCAGCCCTTGATTGTTAGATAGATACCGACAGAATATCATAGTTAACAGCTTCTTGATTGCATCCGTGAAAGTTCGAGATTGATGGTTCGAGTTAGCAGGTAGTTCCGGAATAGATAGACAAGAGTGCTTTGTCTCCTCCCCTTTATCTGAAAAGTAGGTGGCTGCTGATGAGCTTCGATAGCCAGTCACCCCGCCCAAGGAATAGAAATAGATTTGTTTTCGTCAGCTCGTTAGCTCGTCATTGGGTCCAGTGAGGCGGATTCCTTTATTTACTATACATATCATATTAACACTCGATGCTTCGCCATGGGGATAACGCCTAGATAGGTGGGGGAGATGCAGCCACAAAGCATGGATTTTGGTCCGATTCATTGAGATCACCAGCCTCGGAAGATAGATATGCAGATGAGCTTTTCCCGTGGTCCGCGGAGGCTGGAATGCATGGAAATGAAGGAATAGGTGCCCTTAGCCCGGTATTCCACCCACTTGAGGGTATGGAAGAAGAGAAAGAGCAGAAGAGCTACGAATAGGATCACTTGGAGCTAGGTGCTTCTCCTGTAGCTGGCTAGTACCTCCTCTATTCCATTTCTCTGTCCTAACCCCCCTGCAAAACCAAAATATCCATTGCTCTCCTGTCCTGGGACGAGGAACGGAATGCATGTTGCTACCTTTTTAGCATCCTCTCGAAAAGTAGGTTGCCATCGGCCAGCATCATAAGCGGGAAGGAATGCAATCTCTTTTTTCCCCGAGTGAGAAGGCGGCGAGAAAACCATTCCTTTCTCCAGTGAAGGGTCCAATCGAACCCACCTGTGCTCGAATCCAAACCCCGTCCAGATGTTTCATCCTTTCCCAGTGGCAAAGAAAGAATCCCCATTTCCAGTACTTGTAAAGAACGAAACCCCTCGAAAAGGAATTCTATCTACTGGTAGCTAAGGAATCGTATGAGAGAAAAGACTGCAAGGTACATCTGGGTTTTAGGGAATAATAATTGTGATCTAGTACTGTTGTTCTGGTTTGAGTTTAGGGAGACGGGTGGGCGGTGCGCGGATTCCGTTTAGGCGAGCGGCAGTGAGGGGAAAGGGGAGTAAGCAAGCTTTAAGAGATAGGGGGATGGGAGCAAAATATGCATTGGTTGTTTCGGAATAGGTTGAGGACGTATGTGAAAGTACGAACACTTTTGCTTTTTCATACGATTTGTAAGACGCTAGTACTGATTCAAAGTACTCCTCATCATTTATTTTTGTCCACCACTATACTATATATAGTTCAAAAAATTTAATGGGCTTGATCCCGGACCCCTGGGGACAAAGAAAGCGGGAGAGACTCGCGTAGTGAGAGAGACTAAGAAAGAGCTAGTTCGGGAGTGCAAAAGGCGGACCACCGGTCAATAGCAAGAGGTAAGGGCACCGGTAACAGAGGACTGAGGCGAGCGTAGTGAGGAGGTTTGCCGAGAAAGAAGGTGCACAGGAAGGTGTCAGGTTGGTGTGGCGTAGTGGAAGCAGAGCAAGAAGGGTGTCAGCTAGGCAATGGTCGTTCGTGATACTGTTCCCTTTGTTTGATCCGCAGTTCCAGCTACAGAGCCAGAGAGAAAGATGTGGGCGTTCATTCAGGCTTCGCTAAGTAAGCAGCTGTCAGACACCGCCTTTAGATATAAATAAAGAGGGCTAATGAGTATAAAGTGAGTGACAAGACCAGACTCAAAAGTGCTAAGTTGTTCATATGCGACCTCCTATCTTTTAGCGCAAGTCTCCGTTGACCAGCGAGACGACGACGATCGTTTTGAGGCCGCAAAGCTCGTTCCCTATTATTGTCATTTCAAAGCGCCTCGGAGCTAGTCATTTCTCATCAGCCGAGGAAGGAAGCATCCGCTTCAAATAGAGTAGTATATCGATCGAAGTCACAGTAAGATGGAAAGAAAGCTACGTGATGAGGCCGATCGCCCCTTAGAAGTGAAGTCCTATTTCAGACTCTTTGAACGGGGAGGAAGTGCAAATAAATTTTAGAAGTTCCAATTTCGATTAGAAAAGGTTGCTTTGCTTACTCTTCTATTGTTCTGTGGTCTACTCAACGGTTGCCCTAGTCTAGCTAGATTGATGCTCAGGTGATAATACAAAGATAAATAAGAGAAGTGAAGGAGAGGAGATTGGGGCGAGAAGCATATTCTATTTGGTCAAGAAGTACGAATACAAAGGCAGCTTCAGGTCAAGAGAAACTTTAACTTTTCGAGTTATTGGTCTCGAGTTCAGTTCGATAGTCTTGAGAATCTCCAATCGAGTTCCTCTTTTTTATGTTTATGGTCTTTCTCGAGGCGCTGCCTACCTACAAGGCAAGATCAATTGAACCTTCACCTTAAACTGCGTCCAGTCCAAACACAGTCTTGCTCCTATAGCTCTCCTCTCTGGTTGCGCGTTCAACAACTACAACCTTAACACTGCGCTCCGAGGCCGCTTTTGACGCCTCCGGACAACCCTCGCTGCTTCGCCATAGAGTTAGGTAGGCCTCCACAAGCTGCTAAAAGAAAATTCCATCAAAGGTGAAACCCTTACTTTGGGGGCCTTGCCTCATGATTTTCTTGGCAAGCATTTGGCTGTTGACGTGTCCTCCGCACGCACTTGAATGAGCTTGTTCAACAATGTGCGCTCCGGATCGGCGTGAAACGCTAAGGTAGCTTGCTTACTTAGTGCTTGCGCTAAGGGCTAGGGTTGCTTTCTTGGTGACTCTAACCGGATACTTTTTACCTTGACTCTTTAGGTATCGGTATGCCTTCGATGATTACTGCTTTAATGAATACCCTCTCTTCGGGAAGCGACGAACTCTTCCCTCACCCGAAGGCGAGCGAGTGCATTACGTTGAGTAGGAATTTGGAATAGAATAAGCTGTTGGGAAGAGAATACCACGAATACGCTATTTGGAGAGCGCATGCGGACAATTCGATGAGGACGATTTCTTGCAGAAAGAGAAGAGGGATACCAGACGATTGGGGATTGATTAGATGCGGACGATGATTTGGCTTTTAAAGATGAGAAGGACGATTTGAGAGTGAATCCGCCATTAATTACTCTTGTTACTGTTCTCCAATAGGCTCTTTCGGGTTCAGGTTTGAATGAAGGAATTGAATCCACAGCTATTGAATCAGCTGTTGGCATATCGGCTCTTGTGCACTCATAAGCTCTTGGGAGAGTCCAAAGAACTCCATTATTTTCTTTTCACGAATAAGCTCTTTCCGCTTTTCATTCCTCATGCACTGAGAAGTAGAAAAGCTTTCCTCATGCCAGCGTTCAGTTCCTATTGAGGAAGATCCGCCATTGGTTTCAAAATGAATCTCAGATGTCGATGAATCCCAATCAATCCCTTTCGTACCATCTTATTACTTATTATAGGATGAATCTGATTCACTTCCTGAACCACCAGCGGTTGACTCTGGGCATTTAGTCCTTACTCCTTCCGACAACAGCGCTTACTTCTATGACACCACCACTGGTACCGGTTAGTATAGCAGCTTTTTTGCCCACTTCTCTTACTGATGTGGCATTTGGCCTTCAAAGAGATGATTCAATAGCAGTAGCACCAGTCATGAACCCAAGAGCTCCAACTCGTACTCATAGTTAAGCAGCGGCATGAATATGAGACTAAAGTCCCTCTATGCATCCTACTACTAGCAGCCCCTTCTATGTCCCTTCTTATACAATACATATGGATCCACGGATGGCATACCCATTCGTACCATCTCAACAGCTCCCTTGCCTTACTTCTTCCTTCCTCTGTTAATTCAATATCTGTCTCGCCTGCGAATCCTTATCCTGATCTGAGATTGCCTGCTATTCCTAACGGAGGCGCTGAATATCGTGACTATTGGGATAACATATGAATATGCCTCTATCAATGTATTCCATTACACCCGGCAAAGTCCTTACTACATGCAGCAGTACGGCGGGCATTAAAACACGAGTTTCGGCGGTCTCTGCTAGAACCCTATTTGAGATAGTTTCAAAGGCCTTCAGGAGCGTAGCCTTTGAATCAATAATTTCTCGCACGCTTGGTTGCAAAGGTCTATAGTCAGAGAGAGGGTGTGGACTTCAATGAAGTATTCTCTCCTTTTGTGAAAGACAGCTCTATTCGCGTCTTGCTTGCCATGGTTGCACTCTTTCGATCGGCGATTGCGAAAAAGAGACGATTTTAATATTGATAAGAGATATCCTTCCTATAATTCTTCCTATGGCTATTTCCGATCCCAAGAATACGCTGTTGTTTCAATGTCATTATCTTCCCTTCCTCCAAGACAAAGGAGTCGCGGGGAAACTGACTAACTAGAGTCTATAGCTCCTCTAGGGCCCAATAGACTTAATTAGTCCTTCTACCCGCGCGAAGCGCTAGTTGAGCTAGGAGTTTCAAGCGCTAAGTCCTTTCCTTCGGGAAGTCATTCCAGGCAAGAAAGCCAATCAGGGAGGAAAGCAAGTCAGTCAAACGGTAGCAAGCCAGTTCCCTCCCATCGGTCCTAGTCAGCCTCTTTCCTGTCTCTTGTGCAAGGGTAGCTGTCCATAGCGCTTACATGCGCGGGCTCCTGTCTGTGATAGAATAGTTTCATGCTCTTCCCCTCGCTCTGCCTTATCCAATCGGGGATTTCTTATAACTAATATCTGTCTTTTGATGCGGGTTTGAAAAACTTTTTAGATGGAAATGTTCGTTGCCGAAGGAAAAACTAATTGAGGAGGGAAAATTTAACTTTTTAAATGCTTTTCGTAAGGCAAGGAAGTCAGTGCAGGTAGGCGAGGGCAGTTCCGGTCTACGATTTATGGGTGTATATACCCTTTCCTTTGGTCGTTTTAGCAATCTTTCTTAGTGCACCCTTAGGCGAGTAAAGAGAGAATGCTTGGTAGCAGGACAGTAGGAGTTCAGTAGGCGGGCCAGTAGCACGCATGCCAAGGATAGCTGTCCAAGGGTTGAAAGCCAGTAGTAAACCAGTCAGCTAGCTGAAGTTAGAAAGTTCAGAAGTAGCTGCAATTGCTATTTCATTCCCTCCGCTCTGATCGTAAACGCTCTTCTTCCAATAGGAGCGATTCTTTGCCTTGACGCTGTGAGAGCTTCCGGTCCTTGAGTATGAGTACTCCTATCCGCTCTTGGGTTCATAACCGGTCCTATTGAATCAGTTGCACATGAATACGGTCTTCTCGGCTTTCCCTTTCCTCCTTGGCTTTGACTCTTTCGATCTCTGGTC